TTTCTAAATTATTTCAATAATGTATATTTTTGGATTTTGAGATGTAAAGTGCCCCACTCCAGATTTTCCTGTTTCCCGGGGGGTTTGCAGGAGTGTTAGTGATCTTAGGAGATTAAGGGGGGTGGGGGGGTTTGACGGGAAAAAACAAAGGGGGGGAAACCTTAAGGATTTGTCGGTTGATTTTACCTTTATGTCTATAAGCCTTAATATGTAATTCTTCTGTTAAAGTCTTTTCACCATTCATGCTATTTACTTATGCGAGGAAAATGTACGACCTTGTCAACTTCTATTTGTATGCACTGTGAAATGCCAGATGAAAGGAAAAAAAAAGAAAAATAACCTGACGCCTGTGGAGAGAACGCTCGGCATGTGGCTTAAAGGAGAGTATGAACTCCACCAACAATCTATGCAATCTGTCAAGAATTGAAATGGGGGGTAGTATCAAGTTATGGCCCTGAGTTCGGAACCAGATGCCAGTAATAGTTCACTAGGTGAAAACCCCACAATTTTTGTCCCTCATCCTCAATAACCGTTAACATTAAGTTATGAGCTTGTTGGTGGGCTCTTACTGCGTAAGAGTAGTCTATTCGACGGGATGTTGGTACTTGGTATATATTTATAAGTACGATCTTGTGTGGAGTGTTCCCTTTTCGCCTATCCTTGAAAGTATTGGTGTGTATAGTAAATATACTCATGGTTTATGTCATATTAATCATATATATGCTGTTGTATGAATGGTTTAAATAGTAGTATGCATATAATACATAGGTATGTCCCTGAGTGAATTAATATATATGTTCTACATATATATATGGTGTAAATACATATATGTAAATATGTAGGCAAATTTTGCCTGCATGTGCATCAAAGGATAGTTTAAGTAGAATCCTAGCTTTGGGAGTTAGGGGTGGAGGTTAAAATCCTTCTCCTTTGAGCAAAAGGGAGGACTTTAACCTCCGCCACCGGCTACCAAGACCGATGCTCTAAACGCTGAGCTACTGATGCAGGCTCATCCAAGGATTTTGTTTTCTACTCAGCCTGTAAGGGGAAATAGGACTAGGAATAAGGAGAAGTAGAGTACAGATGCTACTTGGCCGATGATAATGAAGGGCTGTTCTGCTGGCATGCCTCCAATTCAGGTTAGGACGACTACGTCTGCGACAAGGGTTCAAAATAGGAACTGTGATGCTGGGCGGAATGTTAGTGCTCGTTGTTTAGATGTGTGTAGGAAGGGGACTAACATAAGAATTAAAATGGAGGCTAGGAGTGCAAGAACTCCTCCTAGCTTGTTTGGAATGGAGCGAAGAATTGCGTATGCAAATAGGAAGTATCATTCAGGCTTAATATGAGGAGGGGTTACTATTGGGTTAGCTGGTGTGAAATTGTCGGGGTCTCCCAAGAGGTTGGGAGAGAAGAGTGCGAGAGAGGAGAGGGCCACGAGGAGGACGGCAAAGCCAAGGAGGTCTTTGTAGGTGAAGTATGGGTGGAAGGAGATTTTGTCTGCGTTGGAGTTTAGGCCAATTGGGTTGTTTGACCCGGTCTCATGTAGGAATAGCAGGTGAAGAATTGTTGCTGCCAGGATAACGAATGGGAATAGGAAGTGGAAGGCAAAGAACCGGGTGAGGGTGGCATTGTCTACTGAGAAGCCGCCTCAGATTCACTCAACGAGGGTAGTACCGACGTATGGGACTGCCGAAAGTAGATTTGTAATGACGGTGGCCCCTCAGAAGGACATTTGGCCTCAGGGAAGGACGTAGCCGACGAATGCGGTTATTATTACGAGGAGGAGAAGAACCACACCAATGTTTCATGTTTCCATGAAAAGGTAGGAGCCGTAGTAAAGGCCTCGCCCGATGTGGAGATAAATGCAAATGAAGAAGAAGGAGGCGCCGTTTGCATGTAGATTACGGATTAGTCATCCGAAGTTTACGTCTCGGCAAATATGGGCGACTGAGTCGAATGCTGACTCAACATCGGGGGTGTAGTGTATTGCGAGGAAAAGTCCTGTGAGAATTTGAGAAATTAGGCAGAGACCAAGCAGTGAGCCGAAGTTTCATCATACTGAAATGTTAGCGGGGCTTGGAAGGTCGACTAGTGCGTCGTTAGCAATTTTTAGCAGTGGGTGGGTTTTTCGAAGGCTTGCCATTAGGGTTCTTGTAGTTGAATAACAACGGTGGTTTTTCAAGCCATTAGTCCTGGTTAGAGTCCTGGCAGGAATTATGACTTATGCATTATGTGTGCTGTTGATTTGTTTAGTTTTAGGACTAGTTGCAGTTGCTTCTAATCCTTCTCCTTATTTCGCCGCTTTGGGCCTGGTAGCAGTAGCGGGCATGGGGTGTTGTGTTCTGGTGGCCCATGGAGGCTCTTTTTTGTCACTGGTACTCTTTTTAATTTATCTGGGGGGAATGTTGGTTGTTTTTGCTTATTCAGCAGCTTTGGCTGCTGAGCCTTATCCGGAAACTTGAGGGAGCCCTGCCGTTGTTATGTATATTTTGGTGTATATTGTTGGGGTGGCCTTAGGTTGTATGTTCTTTTGAGGAGGATGATATGAGACTTCTTGAGTCCCTGTAGATGACATGGAGACGTTTTCTGTGTTTCGGGGAGATACGGGGGGAGTTGCTTTAATATATTCTTTGGGAGGAGGAATACTAGTGATTAGTGCATGGGCTCTTCTTCTTACTTTATTTGTGGTCCTGGAGTTAACTCGGGGGTTAAGCCGTGGGACTGTTCGGGCGGTTTAGTAAGAGACTACAAGAATGGCAAGTGCTAGGGTAAGGAGGAACAAGGCAAGGTAGGTTTTGATTACACCTTGTTGAATATTACTTGTTGTGGTGATTAAGGGCATGTTGGCTGAGGCAAGGCTTTTAGGACCAGCTTTCTCTAATCAGGTTTGGTCAACTAGTTGGCTGGCAATGGTTTGTCCTAGGACTAGGTTGAGTTTTGGTGTAAGGCGGTGGATAATGTGGGGGAAGAAGCCAAGCATGTTAGAAAAATGGTGAGGGGTTCGGGTGGGAGTGGGTTTGAACTGTTTGCTTGTCAGAGAGGCGAGTTCTAGTGCGGTAAGAAGGCCTAGGATGGTGACGATTAGGGCTGCTAGTTTTAGTAGGGGAGGTATAGACATAATAGGTGTTTTTAGAGGGGTAATATGGGAGGTAATTAGGAGGCCAGCAATAATGCTTCCCCACGCTAGTCGTTTGATTGGGTTAATAACTGTGGGGTTGTTTTCGTTAATAGGGGAAAGAGCGTTAAATCGGGGATGGCCCATGGATACGAAGAAGACGACGCGGAGGCTGTAGATGGCTGTGAATGAGGTAGCAAGGAGGGTCAGTGTGAGGGCTCAGGCGTTAAGATGGGAAGTGTTGAGTGCTTCGATAATAGCATCTTTAGAGAAAAAGCCGGCTAAAAAGGGGGTCCCTGTTAGTGCGAGGCTTCCGATGGTTAAGCACGAGGAAGTGAAGGGGGTAAGATGGTGCATTCCTCCTATTTTACGGATGTCCTGTTCATCGTTTAGACTATGAATAATAGAGCCGGAGCAGAGGAAGAGCATGGCTTTAAAGAAGGCATGTGTGCAGATGTGGAGGAAGGCAAGTTGAGGCTGATTAAGTCCAATAGTAACTATCATTAGGCCAAGTTGGCTTGATGTTGAGAAGGCAACAATTTTTTTGATGTCATTTTGGGTTAGAGCGCAGGTGGCGGTAAATAGTGTGGTTAGTGCTCCAAGGCAGAGACATAGGGTAAGGGCTGTTTGGTTACTTTCCAGTAATGGGCTCATTCGGACCAAGAGAAAAATACCGGCGACGACCATAGTGCTAGAGTGAAGTAGGGCAGAGACCGGCGTGGGGCCCTCTATGGCAGAGGGGAGTCAGGGGTGAAGGCCAAATTGTGCTGATTTTCCGGTAGCGGCAACAATTAGGCCTAGAAGTGGAAGGGTAAGGTCGAGACCTTTGGCGGCTGCAAACATTTGTTGTATTTCTCATGAGTTAAGGTTGGTTGCTATTCATGCTATGGCGAGGATAAGCCCGATATCGCCGACCCGGTTATATACAACAGCTTGTAGGGCCGCTGTGTTCGCGTCTGCACGCCCGTATCATCAGCCGATTAGGAGGAAGGACATAATTCCAACACCTTCTCAGCCGATAAATAGTTGAAACATGTTGTTTGCTGTGACTAGAATAATCATGGCAATAAGAAAGACCAGGAGGTATTTAAAGAAGCGGTTCATGTAGGGGTCAGCGTGCATGTATCATGAAGCAAACTCAAGGATTGATCATGTCACGTAGAGTGCAATTGGAGTAAAAATAATCGAGTAGTGGTCAAATTTAAGGCTAATGTTAACGTCGAAAGTAAGCGTGTTTATTCAGTTTCAGTTGGTAATAATTGTTTCGGCCCCTTCGTTTATAAAGAGAAATAAGGGGAGTAAGCTAACGAAAAATGCCAGTTTAACTGCGGTCTTGACTTGCGCGACTGCTCAGTTAGGGGCTTGGGGCTGGGGGGAGAGGGTTGTGAATACGGGGTAGGCAAGCAGGGAGAAGATAATGATTAGGCTTGTTGTTATTGTTACGGAGGTGGAAGTCATTAGCTGCTACTTGGATTTGCACCAAGAGTTTCTGGTTCCTAAGACCAGCGGATGAGCTGTTATCCTTTAGAAGCTATTCGAGTGAGCCCTGGGGTCCAACCAGGGTCGCGAAAATTAGCAGTTTTCGTTTCTAGCGAGACTCTCTCGGTAAGTAGGGGGACTTTAACCCCCATCTTTAGAGCCACAGTCTAATATTTTAGCTTTAAACTATATCTACAGGCGGTTCAACCTCAAATTAGTTCAGGTTTAAGGATGAGAAGAATTAGGGGGAGGAGGTGTAGGGCTATAAGTAGATGCTCGCGGGAGTGTGAAGGATTGAGGGCGAGAATGTGGTTTGGGAGGGGGCCTCGCTGAGTTATTAGGAATATGTAGAGTGAGTACCCTGCAGTAATTAAGGTCCCTGCTCCTGTCAGTGCTAGTGTTCAGTATGATCAGTTGAATAGGGAGGTAATGATCATGAGCTCTCCTATTAAATTTGGGAGTGGGGGTAAGGCCAGGTTTGCGAGGCTGGCAATAAATCATCAGGTAGTTATAAGGGGGAGTACTATTTGCAGGCCTCGTGCTAACACTATTGTTCGGCTATGTGTTCGTTCATAGTTGGTGTTTGCTAGACAGAAGAGGGCGGAAGATGTTAGGCCATGTGCAATTATTAGGATTAGGGCTCCTGTAAAACCTCAGGGGGTTTGGATAAGGATTCCGCCTGCAACGAGACCCATGTGACTCACGGAGGAGTAGGCAATTAGGGACTTTAAGTCTGTTTGTCGTAAGCAGATGGAGCCGGTTATAATAACACCTCATAGGGCGAAGATAATGAAGGGGTAGCTAAGTTCTTTGGTTAGTGGCTCTAGTATAATCATTATGCGCATTATTCCGTAACCTCCTAGTTTAAGAAGCACGGCGGCAAGGATTATTGAGCCTGCAATGGGGGCCTCTACGTGTGCTTTAGGGAGTCAAAGGTGTACACCATAGAGGGGTATTTTTACTAAAAAGGCTAGTAAGCAGCCTGCTCATCATAGTTTGTCGGCATAAGATGATAGTTGCAGAGGGGCGGAGTATTGGAGGGTAAGGAGGGATAGGGTCCCTGTACTGTTTTGAAGGAGGAGTAGAGCAACGAGGAGGGGTAAGGAGCCGGCTAAGGTATAGAACAGGAAGTAAGTGCCTGCGTTAAGTCGTTCTGTCTGGTTACCCCAGCGGGTAATGATAACTAGAGTAGGAATAAGGGTGGCTTCGAATATGACGTAGAATATAATAATTTCGGTGGCGCCAAATGCCATGATGAGGAAAATTTGTAGAGATGTGAGAAGGGTAATATACATTCGTTGTCGGTTAATTGGCTCGAGGGCTGTATGGTTTTGGCTGGCCAAGATTATAAGGGGAAGAAGTCAGCAGGTGAGAACGAGCAGGGGTGTAGACAGGAGGTCTGTAGCTATGTAGAGGTTTAAAGAGGTTCATCCTGTTTCTGAGAGGTTTTCCAGTCAGGTTAAGCTAGCTAGTGCAATAATAAGACTGTGGGCCAGGGTAGTGGGCCACAGTCATTTTGCGGGTGTTAGCCAGGCCGTAGGTACGAGCATAAGCGTAGGGATGAAGATTTTTAGCATTGTAGGAGGTTTAGGCTCTGTAGGCGATCGCTTCCGTGGGTCCGGGAGGTTGCTACTAGAAGGGCTAGCCCTGCGCTAGCCTCGCAAGCTGAGAAGGCAAGGAGGAGCATAGGGGAGGCTGAAAAGCTGGTTGAGCCCAGTTGAAGGGTTCAGGTTGAGAGGGCAATAAAGAGGGAGAGTATTATCGCTTCTAGACATAATAGGGCTGAGAGTAGGTGGGTTCGGTGGAATGCTAAGCCTGTTAAGCCTAGCATGAAGGTAGTTGAAAAAGCGAAGTGAACAGGGGTCATTAGGCAATTATGGACTTTAACCACAAGTTCTTGAGCCGAAATCAAGTGTTTTTCTTAGACTAATCGCCTATTCAGCTCATTCTAGGCCTCCTTGGAGTCATTCGTAAATCAGGCCTAGTGTCAGTAGGGCTAGAACGGCAGAGGCTCAGAGAAAGGTGAGGAGGGGGGATGGAAGTTGATCTCCCCAAGGGAGAGGTAGGAGGAGAGCAATTTCCAGGTCGAATAGCAGGAAGAGGATGGCAACTAGAAAGAAGCGGAGTGAGAAGGGGAGGCGGGCTGAACCAAGAGGGTCAAACCCGCATTCGTAAGGGGAGAGTTTTTCGTAGTCGGGCGACATTAGGGGGAGTCAGAAAGAGACAAGTGCTAGGACGCTGGAAATTAAAGCGGTAAGAATAATAATAAATGTAAGTAGGTTCATTATCTTTCCTTGGATTTTAACCAAGACCTGGTGATTGGAAGTCACTCATACTAAAGTTGATACTAGAAAGATTATGATCCTCATCAGTAGATGGAAACGTATAGGAATAGTCAGACAACGTCTACAAAGTGTCAGTATCAAGCAGCTGCTTCGAATCCGAAGTGGTGGTCGCTTGTGAAGTGATAGCGCACTTGTCGGAGAAGACAAACGGCCAGGAATGTGGAGCCAATAATGACATGGAGTCCGTGGAAGCCTGTGGCTACGAAAAATGTAGACCCATATACTCCGTCTGCAATTGTGAAGGGAGCCTCGTAGTATTCTATTGCTTGGAGGAAGGTGAAGTAGAAGCCCAGGAGAATTGTGAGTGTTAGGGAGTGAACTGTTTCTTTTCGATTGCCTTCTATAATGCTGTGGTGGGCTCAGGTTACTGTTACCCCGGAAGCGAGAAGGACTGCTGTGTTTAGTAGGGGTACTTCAAACGGGTCAAGAGTTGTAATTCCTGTGGGTGGTCAGCAGCCGCCTAGTTCAGGGGTTGGGGCTAGGCTGGCGTGGTAAAAGGCTCAGAAGAACCCTAGAAAGAAAAATACTTCTGAGGTAATAAAGAGGATCATACCGTATCGGAGTCCTTTTTGTACGGGGGGAGTGTGGTGACCTTGAAAGGTTCCTTCTCGGACAATATCCCGTCATCATTGATATATGGTTAGGAGTAGAAGAATAAGTCCAACAGTTATTAGTGTTGTGGAGTGGAAGTGAAATCAGATGGCGAGACCTGATGTCATTAGTAGGGCAGCTACTGCTCCTGTTAAAGGCCAGGGGCTGGGGTCAACTATATGGTATGCGTGTGCTTGGTGGGCCATTAGACGTTTTCTTGTAGGTAAAGGCTTAGGAGAAGAACGAAAACGTAAGCTTGAATCATTGCGACAGCAACTTCTAGGAGTGTTAAAAGGAATAATAAAATCCCGGTTAGAATGGCAACAGTGGGCATTAGTGGGAGAAGAACAGATGCAGCTGTTGCGATTAGTTGAATTAGAAGGTGGCCGGCTGTAAGGTTGGCTGTTAGTCGAACTCCAAGGGCAAGGGGACGAATGAATAGGCTAATAGTTTCGATAATGATTAGGACTGGAATGAGGAGGGTGGGCGTTCCTTCTGGCAGGAGGTGGCCTAGTGACTCAGTTGGTTGGTTTCGCATCCCAATGATAACTGTTGCTAGTCAAAAGGGGACGGCTAAGCCCATATTTAGTGAGAGCTGGGTTGTTGGGGTAAAGGTGTATGGAAGTAGGCCTAACATATTTAGGGAAATTAAGAATAACATGAGGGAGGCCAATAATAGGGCTCATTTGTGTCCAGGGACGTTTACTGGGAGGAAAAGTTCATGTGTAAATCGTCCGATGAATCAGTTTTGTAGAGTAAGGAGACGGTTATTTAATCAGCGGAGGGTAGGTGTAGGGAAGAGGATTCAGGGTAGAGTTAGGGCGAGGGCTATTAGAGGGATGCCTATGAAGACAGGGGATATAAATTGGTCGAAGAAGCTTAGCGCCATGGGCAGTTTCACGGTTCTGTTTTGGGTTTTTCTGTGCTTTGAAGGGTAGGTTCGTTTGGAAAGGTGTGTGCTATAACTTTTGGGGGAAGCACAATTAGGAAGACTGATCATGAGAAGACCAGGATAGCAAGCCAGGGTGCTGGGTTGAGCTGGGGCATGTCGCTAGGGGTGGGTGGGGGCCACCAATCTTTAGCTTAAAAGGCTAACGCTATGCCCGTTTTAGCTTCTTAGCGAGGCGTCTTCAAGTATTAGGGATGATCAGTTTTCAAAGTGTTCTAGCGGAACTGCTTCAACTACAATGGGTATGAAGCTGTGGTTGGCTCCGCAGATTTCGGAACATTGGCCGTAGAATACCCCTGGTCGGGATGTAATGAAGGCTGTTTGGTTAAGTCGTCCGGGAACTGCGTCTATTTTTACTCCTAGGGAAGGGACAGCTCATGAGTGGAGAACGTCATCGGCGGAAATTAGAACTCGAACGGGGGACTCAACTGGGACCACTATTCGGTGGTCTGCTTCAAGTAGCCGGAATTGGCCGGGGGCCAGGTCATTGGTGGGGATCATATAAGAGTCAAAGCCCAGGTCTTCGTAGTCTGTGTATTCGTAGCTTCAGTATCACTGATGTCCTACGGCTTTGATTGTTAGGTGAGGATCGTTAATTTCGTCTATGAGATAGAGGATTCGAAGGGAGGGAAGTGCGATGAGGATAAGAATGACGGCAGGGAGAACCGTTCAAATAATCTCGATCTCTTGGGAGTCTAGTACATACTTGTTGGTAAGGGAAGTTGAAATTATAACCACAATAATGTAAAGTACAAACGAGCTAATTAGGAACAGGATTATTAGGGCATGATCATGGAAGTGTAGAAGTTCTTCTATCAAGGGTGAAGCTGCATCTTGGAATCCTAGTTGTGAGGGATGTGCCATTGTTTAATCAAGAAACGCGGGAGTCTCACCCACAACTCTGCCTTGACAAAGCAGTGTAATAGTAATTTTACTAGTATCTTATAAAGAAAGTGGCAGAGTGGTTATGTGGTTGGCTTGAAACCAGCTTAACGGGGGTTCGAATCCTTCCTTTCTCGTCAGTTAGACTGGACTATAACGAATGCAGGCTCCTCGAATGTGTGGTAAGGAGGAGGGCAGCCGTGAAGTCATTCTAGGTTGTATTCAGCCAGTTCTACTGACTGAACTTCACGTTTGGAAACAAATGCTTCTCAGAGGATATATAGGAACACGATTACCGCCACCAGCGAGATTAGGGACCCAATAGAGGAGACTGTGTTTCAAAGGGTATAGGCGTCTGGGTAGTCGGAGTACCGTCGTGGCATCCCGGCTAATCCAAGCAAGTGTCGGGGGAAGAATGTGACGTTTACGCCTGCGAACATCACTCAGAAGTGAATTTTTGTTCATGTCTCGTGTAGGGTGTAGCCTGTAAATAGGGGGAATCAGTGCACGAACCCACCAAGAATGGCGAAGACAGCGCCCATAGAAAGTACGTAGTGGAAGTGGGCTACAACGTAGTATGTGTCATGAAGGACAATGTCTAGAGAGGAGTTGGCTAGGACAATTCCAGTAAGGCCCCCCACTGTGAAGAGAAAAATAAAGCCTAAGGCCCATAAGAACGGGGCGTCCCATTTTAGGTCCCCTCCGTGAAGGGTTGCAAGTCAGCTAAAGACTTTTACACCCGTTGGAATTGCGATGATTATAGTTGCGGATGTAAAATACGCTCGTGTGTCTACGTCTATTCCGACTGTAAACATGTGGTGGGCTCATACAATAAAGCCTAGTAGGCCGATGGCCATCATGGCTCATACCATGCCCATGTAGCCGAAGGGTTCTTTTTTACCGGCGTAGTAGGCAACGATATGGGAGATTATTCCGAATCCTGGAAGAATAAGAATGTAGACTTCGGGGTGGCCGAAGAATCAGAAGAGGTGTTGGTAAAGAATGGGGTCTCCCCCTCCTCCAGGGTCGAAGAAGGTAGTATTTAGATTTCGGTCTGTTAGGAGCATTGTAATGCCGGCAGCAAGAACTGGTAGGGATAGAAGGAGAAGGACAGCTGTAATTAGGACTGCTCAGACGAACAGAGGGGTTTGGTATTGGGATACACCTGCAGGTTTTATGTTAATGATTGTTGTGATGAAGTTAATGGCCCCAAGGATTGAGGAAACACCTGCTAGGTGGAGTGAGAAGATGGTCAAATCAACTGATGCCCCGGCGTGTGCTAGGTTCCCAGCGAGGGGAGGATAAACTGTTCAGCCAGTTCCGGCACCGGCTTCAACTGCCGAAGAAGACAGGAGCAGCAGGAGAGAGGGGGGCAGAAGTCAGAAGCTTATGTTATTTATTCGGGGAAATGCCATGTCGGGGGCTCCGATCATTAGGGGGATCAGTCAGTTTCCGAACCCTCCAATCATAACTGGCATTACTAAAAAGAAGATTATAACGAAGGCGTGGGCCGTAACAATTACGTTGTAGATTTGGTCGTCGCCGAGAAGGGACCCTGGTTGACTTAGTTCAGCTCGGATAAGCAAGCTTAAGGCCGTGCCAACTATTCCAGCTCATGCACCAAATACTAGGTAGAGGGTGCCGATGTCTTTATGGTTTGTTGAGAAAAATCAGCGGGTGATTGCCACAGGTAGGATGGCTGAGTAAGCGGTGGATTGTAGCCCCATATACAGAGGTTTGAGCCCTCTTCTTACCAAGCTCTGAGGTGTTTTGGCACGTGAGATTGCAAATCTCCAGGAGCAGATTAATCGTCTGCCGGGGCTTCCCCGCCTTCCCCCTCCGGAAGGAGGCGGGGAAGACTAGACGGATGCTCGCTGGTTTGAGCGCTTAGCTGTTAACTAAGAGTTTGTAGGATCGAGGCCTGCCTGTCTAGGAAGGCTTTAGCTTAATTAAAGTGTCTGTTTTGCATGCAGGAGATGTGGGGTAGTGTCCCGCAAGTCTTATTCAGGGCCTGGGGGATTTTCACCCCCGCTGAAGGCTTTGAAGGCCCTTGGACTAGCATGCTATCCTAAGTCCCTTAAAAAGAAAGTAGTGCTGTTGCGGCAGGAGTGAGTGGAAGGAGACAGAGTGTGGCAATTAGAGATGTAGCTAGAGGGAGGGTGAGTTGTAGGGAGGGCAGTCGTCATGTAGCGGTCCCAGTAAGGTTGTTTGGTGATATTGTGAGGGTTATGGCGTAGGTTAAGCGTAAGTAGAAATATAGGCTTAAGAGGGCGCTAAGGGCCGCTACGGTTGCTACGGGGGCAAGGTCTTGTTTTGAGAGTTCTTGAAGGATGAGTCACTTTGGCATAAAGCCTGTTAGGGGAGGGAGTCCTCCAAGGGATAGGAGGATGAGAGGGGTAAGGGCTGTAAGTGCGGGGGCTTTTGCTCAGGAGGTGGCTAGTGAATTGATGTTTGTGGCTTTATTGAGCTTGAATACGAGGAAAGTTGAGAAAGTTATGATGAAGTATGTTAGGAGGGCCAGGAGTGTCAGGGAGGGAGCGAATTGCAGGATTAAAATTATTCACCCAAGGTGAGCAATTGAAGAGTAGGCCAAGATTTTCCGCAGCTGGGTTTGATTTAGACCACCTCAGCCACCGACAAGGGTGGAGGCGAGTCCTAAACCAATAAGGATTGTTGGGTCTGCCGGGTGGATTTGAAGGAGTAGGGCAAAGGGTGCAAGTTTCTGCCAAGTAGACAGAATAAGCCCTGTAGTCAGGTCTAGTCCTTGGAGCACTTCTGGTAGCCATGCGTGGACTGGGGCGAGGCCGATTTTTAGTGCTAGGGCAATAATCATCATCGTGGTCGGGACGGGGTGGGTTATTTGTTCGATGCTCCACTCGCCGGTAAGTCACGCGTTGGTAGTGCTGGCAAAGAGGAGTATTGCGGCTGCGGTTGCCTGAGTAAGGAAATACTTGGTGGTAGCTTCGACTGCCCGAGGGTGGTGGTTTTGTGCCATTAGGGGAATAATGGCGAGGGTATTTATTTCTAGTCCTATCCATGCAAGGAGTCAGTGTGAGCTTGCGAAGGTGATTGTGGTGCCTAGGCCGAGGCTGAATAGAAGGGTGGCTAAGATGTAGGGGCTCATTAGTAAAAGAAGGGTTTTAACCTACATTTTCGGGGTATGGGCCCAATAGCTTGAATTAGCTTATTTTACTAGGGAGTGGTGTAGTGGAAGCACAAAGAGTTTTGATCTCTTTAGGTAGGGTTCGAACCCCTTCTCTCTAAGGAGTCGGGGGGACTTTAACCCCCATAGTTCACTCTATCAAAGTGGTCCTTAAAATTCAGGCACGAGTCCTGTTTTACAGGTGAGGCGGTAAGCCTGCAAATGCAATGGGGAGGGCAAGATGTCAAATCACCAAGGCTAGCGTAAGTGGGAGGAAGTTTTTTCAGATGAGGTGCATAAGCTGATCATATCGAAATCGTGGGTAGGAGGCTCGGACCCACAGGAATACCATCGAGAGGAGGGCTGCTTTAATTATTAGGTTGGCTGTGGTAAGGGCAGGCATTGTGGGGATGTGGGAGGCGCCTAGGAAGAGCATAGCGGAGAGTGTATTTATAAGAAGGATGTTGGCGTACTCTGCGAGGAAAAAGAGTGCGAAAGGGCCCCCGGCGTATTCGACGTTGAAGCCTGAGACAAGCTCGGACTCCCCCTCGGTGAGGTCGAAAGGGGCACGGTTTGTTTCTGCTAGGGTGGAAATATACCATATTGCTGCTAGGGGTCAGGCTGGAATAATTAGTCAGATGGCTTCTTGGGCGATGCTGAAGGTTTGTAGGGTAAAGCCTCCTGTAAAAATAATAGCGTTCAGTAGAATGAGGCCAAGGCTTACTTCATAGGAAATGGTTTGGGCTACCGCCCGAAGGGCCCCGATTAGGGCGTATTTTGAATTTGATGCTCATCCTGAGCCTAAGATGGAGTAGACTGTTAGGCTTGATATGGCGAGGATAAATAAGATCGCTAGGTTAAGGTCAGTCACAGGATGTGGAAGGGGCATGGGCGCTCAGAGGGTCAGGGCAAGGGTAAGGGCTAGCATGGGGGCTAGGAGGAAGAGGACTGGGGAGGATGTAGAGGGCCGTACGGGCTCTTTAATAAAGAGTTTAACCCCATCTGCGATTGGTTGGAGAAGGCCATAGGGTCCTACGATGTTTGGGCCTTTTCGTAATTGTATGTAGCCTAGTACTTTTCGTTCGATAAGAGTTAGGAAAGCTACGGCCAGTAGGACTGGTACGATGTAAGCTAGGGGGTTTAGAATGTACTCTACTAGGGGTTTGATCATAGTTGGAGAGAGGACTTGAACCTCTGTTGAAAGGGCTTAGGTCTTTTGCAGTAACCGGGCTCTGCCACACCAACATGCCGCTATCTAGGCACGAAGGGGTATGCCCTTCTGCCTATTTTAGTTGCTTTCAATAGGGGGAGGTGAGGCGTGCTTTAAGCATTGGCCTCTTCTTTTCGGTCCTTTCGTACTAGAAAAGAACATATCATAGATAGAAACTGACCTGGATTTCTCCGGTCTGAACTCAGATCACGTAGGACTTTAATCGTTGAACAAACGAACCTTCAATAGCGGCTGCACCATTGGGATGTCCTGATCCAACATCGAGGTCGTAAACCCCCTTGTCGATAGGGGCTCTAAAAGGGGATTGCGCTGTTATCCCTAGGGTAACTTGGTCCGTTGATCGGCGTTGCCGGATCAGTTATTGGTCAGAAATTCTGTTTGTTAGAGTGGCGGCTCTTGACTGTAGGAGTAAATGTGCTCCCATTCCACGTGGGGGTTTTTTGTTTCCCCATGGTCGCCCCAACCGAAGACATACGGCCAATGATTTCAATAAGTTTGGCCCCTTGTTAGGGGGTATTTAACTTGATATGGCTTAGTGTCTTAAAGCTCCATAGGGTCTTCTCGTCTTATGGTTTTATCCCCGCTTCTGCACGGGGAGATCAATTTCACTGACCTGAAAAAGGAGACAGTTAAGCCCTCGTAATACCATTCATACAGGTCTTCATTTAAAAGACAAGTGATTGCGCTACCTTTGCACGGTTAAAATACCGCGGCCGTTGAACATATAGTCACTGGGCAGGCTCGACCTTTTATTCTTTGTTTTTGCAAAAGGCGATGTTTTTGGTAAACAGTCGAGGCTTGGGTAGATTTGCCGAGTTCCTTCTTTTTCTTTTAGTCTTTCCCCGGGGGCACACCAGTGTGGGGTTAACGGTTTTTTGTTGAATGGTTTTCCAGTTCTTTATTTAGAGTTCATTACCCTCTTTGTTTGGGGCCGTTAAGTTTCGGTGGGGGTTCGTTCCGATTTACACGTGTGCGAGGAGAGAGGCGGGTGCTCTCTTGTTACTCATATTAGCATGTGCGCTCTCATGTATGCATGAGACGGCCTGATAGTGCTAAGGGGGTTAGGATTGGGTTATCCGGATATGTGGTTGGGATTTAATGCTTGAGCTGTAACGCTTTCTGTAAGGATGGCTGCTTTTAGGCCCACTTAGGCATTAGTTTACCTTTAGTAATTATGATCTTTACCCTCCTGGGAAAGTTGTATCTTGTTTCAAAGGGGCTGTACCCCCTTTGACTAACTCTCTAGGTTTCTTTAGAATCTCGGTGAGGATGCCGGAATGGAGCCTTAGCGAATAAAGAAGCCTGGAGGCTGAACTCCTATCCAATTCTCAGGCAACCAGCTATAACTAGGTTCGGTAGGTCTGTCACCTCTACTCGAAGCTCTTCCCACTCTTTTGCCACAGAGACGGGTTCGCCCTATTGATAGGCTGTCTTGGAGTAGCTCACCTAGTTTCGGGGGTCCAAACTAAAGTGCTCTTTGCTTGGGTAGTACTAGCTAAATCATGATGCAAAAGGTACGAGAAATAATCTCTGCTTTTTTAGGCTTCACTGGGTTGTTTCATTTCTCTTTCAGCGTTCCCTTGCGGTACTTTCTCTATTGCTCCGATAGTTCCTTTTCTGTCTCCCATACTAAGGGGGAAAAATGCTTTGTTTAGTGGAAGGTGATGTGTGTTTGGGGTTATTTACATTGGATTGTTGATTTTGCTAGGGTGGGCTAGCTAGTGGGCGTCAGGGTAATCCGGCTCGCACGGATGACTTTTCAGTGTAAGGGAAATGCTATACTATTTTAGCTATACTCTGATTTTTCCAAGTGCACCTTCCGGTACACTTACCATGTTACGACTTGCCTCTCCTTTGCAGTTTGGGTATAATTAGTTATGTTAGGTAATTGGGTGGGCTTGGAGAGAGTGACGGGCGGTGTGTACGCACTTCAGAGCCGATTTCAGTGGAACACTCTATTTTCCACTTACTGCTAAATCCTCCTTTAAGGATGAATGTTTTCAATTCATCGTCCGTGATTCGCTAAGTTAGCGAATGTAGCCCACTTCTTCCCCTCTCATGCGCTACACCTCGACCTGACGTTCTGGGCTGTGCCAATTTTGCTTACTATTAGGCCTTCACAGGGTGAGCTGACGACGGTGGTATATAGGCGGAAAAAACAAGGGAGGGTGAGGTTTAACGGGGGTTATCGGTTATAGAGCAGGCTCCTCTAGGGGGATCTAAAGTACCGCCAAGTCCTTTGGGTTTCAAGCTAATGCTCGTAATATCCGGGCGGATAGAGAGGTGTATAATTCTATCAATGTTTACGGCTAGGCATAGTGGGGTATCTAATCCCAGTTTGTGTCCTAGCTTTCGTGGGGTCGGGGGTAATAAAGTCACTTTCGTGGAAGGGCTTCGTGTCTTCGGAAGCGTATAACTGCCCTGAAGATATTCGGCTTTAGTTTTGAGTTTTCCCTAACCACGCTTTACGCCGGGGTCTGTCAACTTGGGCCTATCGTATAACCGCGGTGGCTGGCACGAGTTTTACCGGCCCTCTTAGCTTTAACTAAGTCAAGTTTACACTCATGGCTTAATGTTAATCACTGCTGAATTCCCTTGGGGGTGTGGCTGAGCAAGGCGTCGTGGGCTTCTGTATAAGAGTGTGCCTGATACCAGCTCCTTGTCTTCGTATGGATGACTGTTAGGGCATTCTCACGGGGATGCGGATACTTGCATGTGTAAGTTTAGCTAAAGCTGACAGTAAAGTCAGGACCAAACCTTTGTGCTTACGGGACTTTTCAGGGCCCATCTTAACATCTTCAGTGTTATGCTTTGTTTTAAGCTACGCTAGC